TATATAGTGTGATGTGAATTTGTAACACTATATATTGACACATGATTGAATTCGTTGATGCTGTCGATCGAGCCTTGCCTGGTTTAGGGGTTTAACAGGAATAATTAGGACTCTTCGACTTTGGGGGTAGGGGGGTTTACCGCGCGCGAGGCAGAGGGGGCAATATCAGGGAAGTATGTGGATCAATAAGTAATGTATGTAATTAACGAACTAGTGTATGGATTATTAGATTACACATCATTATATAAAGACATTAACTTCATTATTTACCATAAGGTAGGACTACCTTGATATTTTAGTGGGCCAAACCACTGGAGATGTATGTGAAATCAGCTAAAAAATAAAAAAATACCAGATGTTCGAGGTGGATGTTTACATGGTGGGTGCTTGCTAATGAAGCACTCCACCATTAACTTATGCCGGGACAGTTACTAATATGGGGGATTAAAATTTTATGGCCCTGAAATAGGAACCAGATGCCAGGAATAATACATTCTGTGCTACCCCCACAATTTGTGTCCTTGACCCTATCAAGGATGTTGTACCATTAGGTATCAACTGATGATGGTTTCTTACTACCCCAGTGTTGATTGTAATTTTATGAGGATAAATACTTTAATGTAGTATAAATGTACTTAACGTACCGTAATTTATGATGGATCAAAACATTCGTGATGTAGTTTGATGATGATAAACCTGGAAATGCATATGTTAGATTGCTATGGGTGCTTAAAGTAGTAATGTTTTAGTTAAATTAATGCTGAATTTTTTTTAATGTACTATACCATTATGTAATATAATACATAATATGTACTAGTACATGGTGTTGAGTTATGCATATTATGTACCAGTACATAGAGCATTTAATTTAGTCGAACAGTTGTTGTTTTCAGAAAATAGTTTAGTTGAGAATCCTAGCTTTGGGAGTTAGGGGTGGGAGTTAAAATCTCTCTTTTCTGGCACTAGGGAGGATTTTACCTTCGATCTCCGGATTACAAGACCGGTGCTTTAGTACTAAGCTACTAGGGCAGTTGAAGTTGAGTAGTTTGTTTTCTAGTCATCCTGCTAATGGGTATAGGATTAGAAATAGTGAGAAGTAAAGTAGGGAAGCGATTTGACCAATAATAATGAAGGGATGTTCGACCGGCATGCCCCCAATTCAAGTTAAGATGAATACATCTGCAACTAGTGTTCAGAATAATAGTTGTGTGAGGGGACGGAAAGTGGTGCCCTGTTGTTTTGAGGTGTGGAGTAGAGGGACTACTATTAGTACTAGGATTGAAAATAGTAGAGCTAATACCCCTCCTAGTTTGTTAGGAATGGATCGTAGAATAGCATAAGCAAATAAGAAGTATCATTCTGGTTTAATATGAGGGGGAGTAACTAGTGGGTTAGCTGGAGTGAAATTTTCTGGATCTCCAAGTAGGTTTGGTGAGAATAATGTTAAGGAGGCTAGAGCTGTAATTAGTACAATAAATCCTAGTACATCTTTATATGAAAAGTAGGGGTGGAATGAGATTTTGTCTGCGTCGGAATTTAATCCGATGGGGTTGTTGGAGCCGGTTTCATGTAAGAATAGAGCGTGTAGTACAGTGGCTGCAATGATTGCAAATGGTAGAAGGAAGTGAAATGCAAAGAATCGGGTTAGGGTTGCGTTGTCTACAGAGAAGCCCCCTCAAATTCATTGGACTAGGGCATTTCCTATGTATGGAACAGCTGACAGTAGGTTTGTAATTACTGTAGCACCTCAAAAGGATATTTGTCCTCATGGTAGGACGTAGCCAACAAATGCGGTTATTATCACTAGTAGTAGTAAAACTACTCCGATATTTCAGGTTTCTTTGTAAAGATATGAGCCGTAATATAAACCTCGTCCAATGTGTAGGTAGATGCAGATGAAGAAGAATGAGGCCCCATTTGCGTGAAGGTTTCGGATAATTCAGCCATAGTTAACATCTCGGCAGATGTGAGCTACGGATGAGAAGGCAGTTGAGATATCTGAGGTGTAATGTATCGCTAAAAATAGACCGGTTAAGATTTGTGTTATTAGGCAGAGTAATAGAAGGGAGCCAAAATTTCATCATACGGAAATATTGGATGGGGCAGGTAGATCAATAAGGGCGTCATTAATGATTTTAAGCAGGGGATGTGCTTTTCGGGTGACCATTAAAAAAAGGTTCTCATAGTTGAATTACAACGGTGGTTTTTCAAGTCATTGATCCTGGTGAGAGTCCTGGTGAGAATTATGATATATTTTTTTGATTTACTTTTGTTAAGTTTAGTAGTGGGTTTAGTTGGGGTTGCTTCTAATCCTGCACCATATTTTGCAGCGTTAGGGTTGGCGGTAGCAGCTGGAGTTGGGTGTGGTGTGTTGATTGGCCATGGTGGATCGTTAATTGGTTTGATGTTGTTTTTAATTTATTTGGGTGGAATGTTAGTGGTTTTTGCATATTCTGCAGCGTTAGCAGCAGAGCCTTTTCCTGAAACGTGGGGAGCTGGGTCAGTTAAGGTATATGTTGTGATGTACTTGGTGGGGGTGGGGGTGGGGTTTTGGTGATTTTGGGCTGGATATGGGGGTTACTGGGTTGTAGTAGATGAGTTTAAAGAGTTTTTTGTGGTGCGGGGGGATGTTGGAGGGGTTTCTTTGATGTACTCTTCTGGTGGGGGAATATTAGTTGTATGTGCTTGAGTACTATTATTATGTCTTTTTGTAGTGTTGGAATTAACCCGGGGTCTTAACCGGGGGGCGCTTCGGGCTGTTTAAATGGCGGTTAAGAGGGCGGTGGCTAAGGCTGTAGAGATTAAGTAAAATGTTAGGTAGATTTTAATGATGTTGGTGTTTGTGTTGTCAAATATTATGGAGAGGTGTTGGTAAAATGGGTGAATGCCTTTAGGTCCAATTTCTAGTCATTGGCGGTCAATTTTGGTAGCTTGTTTTCCTAATGTTAAATTAATTTTAGGGATGAATCGGTGGATAATGTGAGGGAAGAACCCTAGTATGTTGGAGAAGTTATGTGTTGTGAGGTTGGGGATAATTTTGATTTGTTTTGATGTGGCATTGGCCAGTGCTAGTGCAATAATAACTCCTAAGATTGTAACGATGAGTGCAGCTAGTTTTAGGGTAGGAGTTATAGTTATGGTTGGGGTTTTTATGGGAAGGAAGTTTGAGGTGATGATAAGGCCTGCAATGATGCTTCCTCAGGCTAGGCGTTCAATGGGTGCAATTACTGCTTTGTGATTTTCATTAATGGGGGAGAGGGTTGAGAATCGGGGGGAGCCTATAGTTACGAAAAAGATTACTCGGAGGCTGTATACAGCTGTAAATGATGTGGCAATTAGTGTTAAGGTTAGGGCTCAGGTATTTAAGTATGAGGTATTAAGGGCTTCAATAATTGCGTCTTTTGAGAAGAATCCTGCAAGAAAGGGTGTACCAGTGAGTGCAAGGCTACCGATAATTAGGCATGAGGAGGTAAATGGTATAAGTTTTTGTAGTCCCCCTATTTTTCGGATATCTTGTTCATCATTAAGGCTGTGAATAATTGAACCGGAGCATAGGAATAGTATAGCTTTAAAGAAGGCGTGGGTACAGATATGCAGGAAGGCTAATTGGGGTTGGTTTAGTCCAATAGTAACCATCATTAATCCTAGTTGACTTGAAGTTGAGAATGCTACAATCTTTTTGATGTCGTTTTGTGTGAGGGCGCAGGTGGCGGTGAATAAGGTTGTTAATGCTCCTAGACATAGGCAGGTAGTTAGGATTACTTTATTATTCTCTATTAGAGGGTGAAGTCGGATTAGTAGAAAAATACCTGCAACTACTATAGTACTTGAGTGCAATAGGGCAGATACTGGGGTTGGGCCTTCTATTGCTGAAGGTAGTCATGGGTGTAGTCCAAATTGGGCAGATTTTCCGGTGGCTGCTAGCACAATTCCTGCCAATGGTAAGGTTATGTCTATGTCTTTGGCTAGCAGGAAGATTTGTGGGAGTTCTCATGAGTTGAGGTTTATTGCGATTCAGGCAATAGCTAAAATTAATCCAATATCTCCAATTCGGTTATATAATACTGCTTGTAGGGCTGCTGTGTTGGCATCAGCTCGGCCATGTCATCAACCGATTAGTAAGAAGGATATAATTCCTACTCCTTCTCATCCAATGAATAGTTGGAATAAGTTGTTAGCGGTAACTAGAATAATTATAGCTACTAGAAATAATAATAGATATTTGAAAAATCGGTTTAGGTATGGATCAGAATGTATATATCATGATGCGAACTCTAAAATAGACCATGTAACGTATAGGGCAATGGGTGTGAATACTAGTGAATAATGGTCAAATTTAAAGCTAATGTTGATGTCAAAGTTTATAATATTTATTCATTGTCATGTTGTAATAATGGTTTCTATTCCTTGGTCTAAGAAAATTATTAGGGGGATGGTACTAATAAAAAATGCAGTGCTTACAGCAGTTTTAACATGTTTTGTGGCTCAATTTTGGTTTAAGGGTATTGGGTTGAGGGTTATTATAAGGGGTAATAGGAGGATTGTTAGGGTTAGTAGTAGGGAGGTAGTTGCAATAGTGTCTAGCATAGCTTTTACTTGGAGTTGCACCAAGAGTTTTTGGTTCCTAAGACCAACGGATGAACTATTATCCTTTAGAAGCGGGTTGAATGAGCCGCGGAATTTAACTGCGGGGGTAAAGGATTAGCAGACCTTACTGCCATCAGGCCTCTTTCGGTGGACAAGGGGAATTTAACCCCTGTTTTTAGAATCACAATCTAATGTTTTTGTTAAACTATGTCTACAATACCATCATCCTCATATAATCTCAGGTTTCAAGATGAGAAGTATTACTGGTAGTAGGTGAAGTGTTATTAGTAGATGTTCTCGTGTATGGAAGGGTTGTAGATTGATGATGTGGTTTGGGAGGGGTCCTCGTTGTGTTATTAAGAATAAATATAGGGAGTAAGCAGCGGTAATTAGGGTACCTATTCCTGTTATTATGAGTGTTCATGGGGATCAGTTAAATATAGCTGTGATAATTATTAGTTCTCCTATTAAGTTTGGTAGTGGGGGTAGTGCTAAGTTTGCTAAGTTTGAAATAAATCATCATACGGCTGTGAGGGGAAAAATGATTTGTATGCCTCGAGCTAGGAGTATAGTTCGACTATGAGTTCGTTCGTATGTAGTGTAGGCGAGACAGAACAGGGCGGAGGAGACTAAGCCGTGGGCGATCATAAGTACTAGTGCTCCGGTAAAGCCTCATGGAGTTTGGATTAAAATTCCTCCAGCCACTAGTCCTATATGACTAACAGATGAATAAGCGATTAAGGATTTTAGGTCTGTTTGTCGTAGGCAGATGGAACCTGTCATGATTACACCTCATAGGGCTAGTGCAATAATAGGGTAGGCTAAGTCTTTTGATAGGGGATCTAGTATAATTATTATTCGTATTATACCATAGCCTCCTAGTTTTAGTAAGACTGCAGCTAGAACTATAGATCCTGCTACAGGGGCTTCTACATGGGCTTTTGGTAATCAAAGGTGAACCCCATATAGTGGTATTTTTACTAGGAAGGCTATTAGGCAAGCTGCTCATCAAATTTTGTCACCTCAGGTATTAAGGATCATTGGTTGTGTATATTGAATAATAAGTATTGATAGGGTACTTGCATTATGGTGTAGTAGAAGAAGGGCTACTAAAAGTGGTAATGATCCAGCTAGTGTATAAAATAAGAAGTATGTACCGGCGTTTAATCGTTCGGCTTGATTACCTCATCGAGTAATAATGATTAGGGTTGGAATTAGGGTTGCTTCAAATATTACATAAAATATAATGATTTCGGTGGCACTGAATGCTAAAATTAGGAAAGCTTGTAGGGAAACTAGTAGAGTTATGTAGCTTCGTTGTCGATTAATAGGCTCTGTCTTAATGTGATTTTGACTGGCCAAGATTATGAGGGGTAGAAGTCAGCAGGTTAAAACTAACAGAGGGGTTGATAATGAGTCCGTAGCTATGTAGGAGTTGGATGTGGATCAGCTGGTTTCTATAGGTATTTTGATTCAAGCGAGGCTAAGTATGGCAATAATTAAGCTTTGTATAGTTGTAAAGGTTCATAGCCACTTAGGCGTTGATAATCAGATTGTTGGGAACAGCATAATGGTTGGGATTAGAATTTTTAGCATTGTAGGAGATTTAAGGCTTGTAGGTGGTCTGTTCGATGGGTTCGGGCTGTGGCGACTAGTAGGGCTAAACCTGCACTAGCTTCACAGGCTGAGAAGGCTAATAATAGAATGGGGCTTGCGGAGAAGGCAGTTGATTCTAGTTGAAGGGTTCATAAAGCAAGGGCAATAAATAGGGATAGTATTATACCTTCCAAGCATAGTAGGGCTGACATAAGGTGGGAGCGGTGGAAGGCTAGACCAGTGAGGCCTAGTATAAATGCTGATGTAAAGCTGAGGTACACGGGTGTCATAAGGGGACTACGGATTTAAACCGTAATTTTCTGAGCCGAAATCAGAGGTCTTGTTTTTGGACTAATCTCCTATTCAGCTCATTCTAGGCCTCCTTGTAGTCATTCATAAATGAGTCCTAATGTTAATAGTACTAGAACAGTTGTGGCCCATATTAGTGTGTAGGTAGGATCTGGTAGTTGGTTTCCCCAGGGTAGGGGTAGTAGCAATGCAATTTCTAGGTCAAATAGAAGAAATAGAATAGCTACTAGAAAGAATCGTAGTGAGAATGGAAGTCGTGCTGATCCTAGGGGGTCGAAGCCGCACTCATAAGGGGAAAGTTTTTCTGTGTCTGGTATTATTTGTGGTAGTCAGAATGATACAATGGCTAGGATTATTGATAGGGCGGCAGAGATAATTAGTATAGTCAAGACTAAATTCATTATCTTTCCTTGGATTTTAACCAAGACTAGGTGATTGGAAGTCACTTATACTAACTTTGATACTAGAAAGATATGAGCCTCATCAGTAAATAGAGACGTATAGGAATAGTCATACAACATCTACGAAGTGTCAGTATCAGGCGGCTGCTTCAAATCCGAAGTGGTGTTCTGAGGTAAAGTGATAACGGATTTGTCGGAGTAGACATACGGCTAGGAATGTGGAACCAATGATGACATGTAGTCCGTGGAAGCCTGTTGCTACGAAGAAGGTTGAGCCATATACACCATCTGCAATAGTAAAGGGGGCTTCGTAGTATTCGATGGCTTGGAGGGCAGTGAAATAAAATCCTAGTAGAATTGTTATGGTTAGGGATTGAATTGCTTGTTTGCGTTCCCCTTCTATAAGGCTATGATGAGCTCATGTAACTGTAACACCTGATGCTAGAAGGACTGCGGTGTTTAGGAGAGGAACTTCGAATGGGTCTAGGGTTGTGATTCCTGTGGGGGGTCAACATCCTCCAAGTTCAGGAGTAGGGGCTAAGCTGGAGTGGTAGAAGGCTCAGAAGAATCCTAGGAAGAAGAATACTTCTGAGGTAATAAATAAGATTATTCCGTAGCGTAGTCCTTTTTGTACAGGGGGTGTGTGGTGACCTTGGAATGTGCCTTCTCGTACGATGTCTCGTCATCATTGACACATTGTTAAAATTAATAGTACTAGGCCCAAGGCCATTAGGGTTGTTGAGTGGAAATGAAATCAGATTGCTAATCCTGATGTTATTAAAAGAGCAGCTACTGCACCGGTTAGGGGTCATGGGCTTGGATCTACCATATGATATGCATGTGCTTGGTGGGCCATTATACGTTTTCTTGTAAATATAGACTTAGTAGTAGTACAAATACATAGGCTTGAATAATTGCGACTGCAATTTCTAGTAGTGTTAGTATTACTAGTAGGGCGGCGGTGAGGGTTGCAACTGTAGTTATTATTGGTAGTAGTGTAATGGTTGCGGTTGAGATTAATTGAATTAGCAGATGACCCGCTGTTAGATTAGCAGTTAGTCGAACTCCAAGGGCTAAAGGTCGAATAAATAAACTAATTGTTTCGATGATAATTAGGATGGGAATTAATAGGGCAGGAGTTCCTTCTGGCAGTAGGTGTCCTAGTGCTGCTGTGGGTTGATTTCGTAGACCAATAATTACAGTTGCTAGTCATAATGGTACGGCTAGGCCTATATTTAAGGACAGTTGGGTTGTAGGGGTAAATGTATAGGGTAATAATCCTAGAATGTTTAGTGTAAGGATGAAGATTATTAGGGAAGTTAGGATTATGGCTCATTTATGTCCACCTTTATTTAGTGGTAAAAGTAGTTGTTGTGTGAAGGATTTAATGAATCAGCTTTGAATGGAAATAAGACGGTTGTTTTGATATCGGTTAGTTGGAGTAGGAATTAAAATTCATGGTAGTGTAAGTGCAATTACAATTAGGGGAATACCCAGGTGTGTGGGGCTTATAAATTGGTCAAATAGGTTTAGTGCCATGGTCAGTTTCAGGTATCTGATTTAAGTTTTTCAGCGCTTAATAATGTTACTTCATTTGTAAATGTGTGGTTTAACACTTTGTTGGGTATTACTGTTAGGAAAATTAATCATGAGAATACAAGGATTGCAAATCATGGGGCAGGGTTTAATTGTGGCATGTCACTAGAGGTGGTTGGGGGCCACCAGTCTTTAGCTTAAAAGGCTAACGCTAGTCCCTATTTAGCTTTCTAGTGAGGCGTCTTCAAGTATAAGTGAGGATCAGTTTTCAAAGTGTTCTAGTGGTACAGCTTCTACTACGATGGGTATAAAGCTGTGGTTAGCCCCGCAGATTTCAGAACATTGTCCATAGAACACCCCTGGTCGAGAGGCTATGAAAGATGTTTGGTTTAGTCGTCCTGGAACGGCATCTATTTTAACTCCTAATGCTGGTACAGCTCAAGAATGTAAAACATCTTCAGCTGAAACTAATACTCGAACTGGGGATTCCATTGGAATTACTATTCGGTGATCTGTTTCTAGCAGTCGAAATTGTCCAGGTATTAAATCTTGTGTTGGTATTATGTAGGAATCGAAGGCCAAGTTTTCGTAATCAGTATATTCATAGCTTCAGTATCATTGATGGCCTATAGCTTTTACAGTTAAGTGGGGGTCATTGACTTCATCTATAAGATATAGAATTCGTAGGGATGGGAGGGCGATTAGGATAAGGATTACTGCTGGTAAAATAGTTCATACAATTTCGATTTCTTGTGAATCTAAAATATATTTATTAGTAAGTTTAGTAGTAACTATCACAACAATAATATATAGCACTAAAGTGCTAATTAAGAAAACAATTATTAGGGCATGGTCGTGGAAATGTAGAAGTTCTTCTATTACAGGGGAGGCTGCGTCTTGGAATCCTAGTTGAGAGGGGTGTGCCATTAAAGCTTTTTGGTTTAAGATACGCAGGGTTTTAACCTACAATTTTGCCTTGACAAGGCGATGTAATATTCATTTTACTAGTATCTTATTAAAGAAAGTGGCAGAGTGGTTATGTGGCTGGCTTGAAACTAGCTTATGGGGGTTCAATTCCTTCCTTTCTCGTTAGTTTGTTTGTACTTGCACGAAGGCAGGTTCTTCAAATGTGTGGTATGGTGGAGGGCATCCATGTAATCACTCAATGTTGGTATGAGTGAGTTCTACGGATAGTACTTCTCGTTTAGCAGTGAAAGCTTCCCATAGAATATATAGGAATATAATAACTGCTACTAGAGAGATTAGGGAGCCGATTGATGAAATAATGTTTCATAATGAATAGGCATCTGGATAGTCTGAGTAACGTCGGGGTATACCCGCTAATCCTAGGAAGTGTTGTGGGAAGAAGGTAAGGTTAACACCTACAAATATTGTACCGAAGTGAATTTTTGTTCATGTATCGTGCATTGTATAACCTGTAAATAAGGGAAATCAATGGACAAAGGCTCCTATAATCGCAAATACTGCTCCTATTGATAAAACATAGTGGAAATGGGCTACTACGTAGTAGGTATCATGTAGAACAATATCTAGGGATGAGTTGGCTAATACAATGCCAGTTAGTCCACCTACAGTAAATAGAAAAATAAAGCCTAGAGCTCATAGCATTGGGGTTTCTCACTTAATAGAGCCTCCGTGTAATGTTGCAAGTCAGCTAAATACTTTTACACCTGTTGGAATTGCAATAATTATTGTTGCAGATGTAAAGTATGCTCGGGTGTCTACATCTATACCTACTGTAAATATGTGATGGGCCCATACGATGAAGCCTAGTAGGCCAATAGCTATTATAGCTCATAGTATTCCTATATAACCAAATGGCTCTTTTTTACCCGCGTAGTAGGCTACGATATGAGAGATCATACCAAATCCAGGGAGGATTAAGATATACACTTCTGGATGACCAAAAAATCAGAAAAGATGTTGATATAGAATTGGGTCACCTCCTCCTGCTGGGTCAAAGAAAGTGGTATTTAGATTTCGGTCTGTTAGCAGTATTGTAATGCCTGCAGCAAGTACTGGTAGTGAGAGTAGTAGAAGTACTGCTGTAATTAGAACAGCCCAAACAAATAGAGGTGTTTGATACTGTGAAATTGCTGGGGGTTTCATATTAATAATAGTTGTAATGAAGTTGATGGCCCCAAGAATTGATGAGACTCCTGCAAGATGCAGGGAAAAAATGGTCAAGTCTACGGAGGCCCCGGCATGTGCTAGGTTTCCGGCAAGGGGAGGATACACGGTTCACCCTGTTCCAGCTCCTGCTTCAACTCCAGAGGAGGCAAGAAGTAAGAGAAAGGAGGGGGGCAATAGTCAGAAGCTTATGTTGTTTATTCGAGGAAATGCTATGTCGGGTGCTCCAATTATTAGTGGTACAAGTCAGTTACCAAATCCCCCAATCATAATTGGTATTACTATAAAGAAGATTATAATGAAGGCGTGTGCGGTAACGATAACATTATAGATTTGGTCATCGCCTAGGAGAGCTCCAGGTTGGGCTAGTTCTGCCCGAATCAGAAGACTGAGGGCTGTACCCACTATTCCGGCTCAAGCACCAAATACTAAATACAGGGTGCCAATATCTTTGTGGTTGGTTGAGAAGAATCAGCGCGTGATTGTCACAGGTAGGGTGGCCGAGAGTTTAGGCGGTGGATTGTAGCTCCATAAACAAAGGTTTAAGTCCTTTTTCTACCAAGCCCCGTGGTGTATAACATTTCGGATTGCAAATCCGAAGAAGCAGGTTAATAGCCCGCCGGGGCTTTCCCCGCCTTTATTGACGGGGCGGGGAAAGTAGATGAATGCTCGCTGGTTTGAGCGTCTAGCTGTTAACTAGAAATTTGTAGGATCGAGGCCTTCTCATCTAGGAAGGCTTTAGCTTAATTAAAGTGTCTGGGTTGCATTCAGAAGATGTGGGGTAAAGTCCTGCAAGTCTTATATCAGGGACTAGGAGATTTTCACTCCTGCTTAAAGCTTTGAAGGCTTTTGGTCTAATGTTATCCTAAGTCTCTAGTTTGTTAATGCCTGTGCTAGGGGGGTTAGTGGTAGCAATATTAAAGCAGAGGCTGTAAAAATGGCCAGTAGGGCGGTGTTTTGTGTACTTTGTAGGCGTCAAGGGGTTGTGGCGTTGTTTTTGTTAGGTGAAATTGTTAGGGTTATTGAGTAACACAATCGTAGATAAAAGTATAGACTAAGTAGGGCGCTTATGGCCATAATTGTAGCGGTTAGTGGTAAATTTTGGGATGTTAGTTCTTGTAAAATCAATCATTTTGGTATGAATCCCGTTAATGGAGGTAGACCTCCTAATGATAGTAGTGCGAGGGCAGCAGTGATTGTGATGATTGGTGTTTTGGACCAGGATATTGCTAGGGTATTAATTTTTGTTGTGGATATTAATTTGAATGTTAGGAAGGTTGTGGCTGTTATAATAATATAAGTTAGTAGGGCTAATATTGTTAGTTGTGGTTTAAATTGTGCGATTATGATTATTCAGCCAAGGTGTGCGATTGATGAATATGCTATAATTTTGCGTAGTTGTGTTTGGTTTAGGCCCCCTCAGCCTCCTACAATAACTGATAGTAGTGCTAAAGTTGTAATTAACTGAGGTTGAGCTAATGGGGCTATTTGAATAATTAATGCAAATGGTGCCAATTTTTGTCATGTGGCTATAATGAGTCCGGTAGTTAAGTCAAGACCTTGCATAACAGGGGGTATTCAGAAGTGTGTTGGGGCTAATCCTACTTTTAGTGCTAATGCTATAGTAATAAAGGTAATTGCAATTGGGTTGGATAAGCAGAAGATGTTTCATTCTCCTGTAGTTCAGGCATTGATGGTGCTTGCAAATAGAATTGTTGCTGCGGCAGCGGCTTGGGCTAGGAAATATTTTGTAGTGGCTTCTACTGCTCGGGGGTGGTGGTGTTGGGCTATTAATGGGAGAATTGCTAATGTGTTGATTTCAAGGCCTATTCATGCTAGTAGTCAGTGGGATGTTATGAATGTCAGGGTTGTACCTAGGCCCAGGCTAATTAATAAAATTGTTAGAGTATAGGGGCTCATTGGTAAGAGAAGGATTTTAACCTACATTTTTGGGGTATGGGCCCAAAAGCTTTAATTAGCTGATCTTACTAGAAAGTGGTGTAATGGAAACACTTGGAGTTTTGATCTCCATGATATGGGTTCGAGTCCCTTTTTTCTAAGGGGCTGGGAGGATTTTAGCCTCCATAAGTCACTCTATCAAAGTGGTCCTTGGGCATTCAGGCACAGCCCCTTTATTATAGTTGTGGTGGAAGTCCGCTTAGTGCGATGGGCAGAGCGGCATGCCATAGGATAAGGGCTAAGGTTATAGGTAGGAAGTTTTTTCATATTAAATGTATGAGTTGATCATAACGAAATCGTGGGTAAGAGGCACGTACTCAAAGAAATAGTATGGATAGTAGGGCGGCTTTTACTATAATATTAATTGATGTAATTTCTGGAATAGCAGGGGTGTGAGTGGCACCTAAAAATAAAATTGTTGATAGTGTGTTTATTAGTAGAATGTTGGCATATTCAGCTAGGAAGAATAGGGCGAATGGCCCCCCAGCATATTCGACGTTGAATCCCGATACTAGTTCTGATTCCCCTTCTGTTAGGTCGAAAGGGGCTCGGTTTGTTTCTGCTAGTGTCGAGATGTATCATATGGCGGCTAGTGGTCAGGCTGGAAGTAGTAGTCAGGTTGTTTCTTGGGTAACATTAAATATTTGAAGGGTGAAGCCACCTGTAAATATAATGATGGATAGTAGAATTAATCCTAGACTGACTTCATAGGAGATGGTTTGTGCAACTGCTCGTAGGGCACCAATTAGTGCATACTTTGAGTTGGAGGCTCAGCCTGATCCTAAAATTGAGTAGACAGCTAAGCTGGATAAGGCTAGGATAAATAATATACCTAAATTTAGTTCTGTTATTGGGTAAGGGAAAGGTATTGGTATCCATAATACTAATGCTAGTGTTAGGGCTAGTATTGGGGTGGCCAGAAATAGAAATGGGGATGAGGTAGATGGACGGATTGGTTCTTTAATAAATAGTTTAACTCCATCTGCAATTGGTTGTAATAGGCCATAGGGTCCTACTACATTTGGACCTTTTCGTAGTTGTATATATCCTAATACTTTTCGTTCAATTAGGGTAAGAAAGGCTACTGCGAGCAATACGGGTACGATATAGGTTAGGGGGCTAATTAAATAGGTAATTAGTAGGACCGTCATGATTAAGAGGAGGATTTGAACCTCCGGCAGAAAGGGCTTAGGCCTTTTGCAATTACCGGGCTCTGCCATCTTAATAATCTTATCTTGATGTGGGTTTGTGCCTTCCTTTTATTTAATTTAGTTGGTTACATTAAGTTAGGGTGGGGCGTGTTTTATAACATGGGCCCCTCTTTTCCGGTCCTTTCGTACTAGGAAGAGTGGCGTTACAGATAGAAACTGACCTGGATTGCTCCGGTCTGAACTCAGATCACGTAGGACTTTAATCGTTGAACAAACGAACCCTTAATAGCGGCTGCACCATTAGGATGTCCTGATCCAACATCGAGGTCGTAAACCCCCTTGTCGATATGGACTCTGAAAGGGGATTGCGCTGTTATCCCTAGGGTAACTTGGTCCGTTGGTCGGCTTATTAGCCGGATCTTAATGGTCAGAAGTTCTGTTGCTTAGAAATGTCTTTCTTGGTTTTAGGATCTATCCCAGTCCTCGTGGGAGCTTTATTTTCTCCCGTGGTCGCCCCAACCGAAGATTGAGATCATTTGCTATTTAGTTTGTTGCCGTGTAGGGGTTAATTGACATAGATGATCTTTATATCTTAAGCTCCAAAGGGTCTTCTCGTCTTGTATTTTTATGTCCGCTTCTGCACGGGCAGATCAATTTCATTGACTAGAAAAGGGAGACAGTTAAGCCCTCGTTTCACCATTCATACAGGTCTTCATTTAAAAGACAAGTGATTGCGCTACCTTCGCACGGTCAAAATACCGCGGCCGTTTAACATTGTCACTGGGCAGGCAAGACCTCCTATACGTCGATTTATTTGCAGGAGGCGATGTTTTTGGTAAACAGGCGAGGCTTGTGTTTGCCGAGTTCCTTCCTTTTCTTTTGGTCTTTCCTTAATGCCTTCCAGTGTGGGGTTAACGATTGGGTTATGTGGATATTTCTTGTTGTTTAATGTGGCCACATTTCCCTCTTTTTTTGGGGTCGGTAATTACTAGTGGTTGGTCCGATCTAGCATACACTTAGGCTTGGAGAAGGGGTAGGTTCCTTCTTATTACTCATTTTAGCAGTATCTCTTCCATATATGTATGAAAGGGCCTAATAAGGTTAGGGGTTTTAGATTCAATATTTAAATAATGGAATTTGGTTCCGCCAGAGCTTTAACGCTTTCTGATCAGATGGCTGCTTTTGGGCCCACTGAAGCGGTTTATCTTGTTTAATATAATCTTTAACCATCTGGTGAGGTTGTATTCTGTTTCGTAAGGGCTGTACCCCTTATGACTAACTCTCGCATGTTACTATGGTTCTTGTAAATTATTGGGTTTTGAATTAAGGAGTGCGAGGCTGAACTTCTATTCATTTCTTAGGCAACCAGCTATAACTAGATTCGGTAGGTTTGTCACCTCTACCTGGAGATCTTCCCACTCTTTTGCCACAGAGACGGGTTGGCCCTAATAATAGGCTGTCTCGGGGTAGCTCATCTAGTTTCGGGACTTTGAACTAAAGTTCTCTTTGCTCAAGGGGACTAGCTAAATCATGATGCAAAAGGTACGAGAGTTAATCTCTGCTTTGTTGTGCTTTAATGATTTGTTTCATTTCTCTTTCAGCGTTCCCTTACGGTACTATTTCTATAGCTTTATTATTGCCTTTTCTGTCGCACATACTTGGGCGGTAAAATGTTTTAGTTTGTAGAATGTTGGTCTTGTTCAGGATTTCAATGTTGTATTAGTTGTTTCGGTATTTAAGCTAGCTGTTTAGCTCAGGGCGATCCAATTTGCATGGATATCTTCTCGGTGTAAGGGAGATGCTTTACTATATCAGCCACGCTCTGATTATTCCAAGTGCACCTTCCGGTACACTTACCATGTTACGACTTGCCTCCCCGTGTTATAATGGTATTTTATTATGAATGTTTTTAATAGCAGATGTAGGGGAGAGTGACGGGCGGTGTGTGCGCGTCTCAGAGCCTAATTCAAAAGAACTCTCTGTTTTCTTTTTACTACTAAATCCACCTTTAGGCACAATGTTTCAGGGTGCCATCCGTATATTCTATTAGTAGAAAATGTAGCCCATTTCTTTCCACTTCGTACGCTACACCTTGACCTGACGTTTTTGGGTGGACCCATTTTGCTTACTGTATTACCTTCACAGGGTAAGCTGACGACGGCGGTATATAGGCGGAAAAAACAAGAAGTGGTGAGGTTTAGCGGGGGTTATCGGTTCTAGAACAGGCTCCTCTAGGTGGGTCTGAGACACCGCCAAGTCCTTTGGGTTTTAAGCTAGGCTCGTAGTACCCTGGCGGATGTGTTTGTAATATAACATCTAGGTTTAGGGCTAAGCATAGTGGGGTATCTAATCCCAGTTTGTTTCTTAGCTTTCGTGGGGTCAGGTAAATTTTGTTTAAAGCTACTTTCGTGTTAGGGTCTCGTGCCCTCGGGGTGCGTATGACGGCTTAGAGGGTCTTTAGCTTTATTTTTGTATTCCTTAACCACCCTTTACGCCGCAGCTATCAACTAGGGTCTTTCGTATAACCGCGGTGGCTGGCACGAATTTTACCGACCCTTTTAACCCTAACTAAGTCAAGTTTACACTTATGGCTTAATATTTATTACTGCTGAAATCCCTTAGGGGTGTGGCATAGCAAGGCGTCTTGGGCTAGGATGTTGGGCTGAGCCTGATGCCTGCTCCTCGTTCTCGAGTGGAGGATTGAGGGCATTCTCACGGGGATGCGGATACTTGCATGTATAAATTGGGTTAAAGCTGATAGTAAAGTCAGGACCAAGCCTTTGTGCCTGTGGAATTTTCTAGGATTCATCTTAACATCTTCAGTGTTATGCTTTAATTTAAGCTACACCAGC